CCAGAGCCTGTTGAATAATTTTTATAGATTCCATCATTTCACCGATTCGTACTAAATAACGAGATAATGAATCCCCTTCTTTTTGCCATTGGACTTCCCAATCAAATTCGTCATAACACTCATAATGATCAACTTTACGAAGATCCCATTGTATTCCGGAAGCTCGTAGCATTGGTCCTGACAAACCCCAATTTATTGCTTCTTCTACACCAATAATGCCTACTCCCTCAACTCGTTCTAAAAAAATAGGATTACGCGTAATAAGTTTTTGATATTCCGCAACCCCTGTTAAAAAATAATCGCAGAAATCCAAACATTTATCTATCCATCCATGCGGTAGATCAGCAGCTACTCCTCCGATACGAAAATAATTATGCATCATTCTCATACCGGTGGCAGCTTCGAATAGATCATAGACTAATTCTCTTTCTCTGAAAATATAGAAGAAAGGAGTCTGTGCACCAATATCTGCCATAAAAGGGCCAAGCCATAATAAATGAGAAGCTATACGACTCAACTCCAACATAATCACTCTAATATAGCTGGCTCTTTTAGGTACTTGAATATTTCCCAACTGCTCTGGTGCATTTACAGTTATTGCTTCTGTGAACATAGTAGCTAAATAATCCCAACGTGTTACATAAGGCAAATATTGTATAATTGTTCGGTTTTCTGCAATTTTTTCCATCCCTCTGTGCAAATAACCTAGTATTGGTTCACAGTCAATAACATCTTCACCATCTAAAGTAACAATGAGTCGAAGAACACCGTGCATTGATGGGTGATGAGGACCCATATTGACTATCATGAGGTCTTCTCTTGTAGCTGGTACACTCATAGGTTTTCCCCTAATTCATTCTTCTATGAATTGCTGAAAACGAAAAGAAGTTCATAAAAATTCAAGATCTACTAAATCAAATAATTCAAAAGGACTCTTCAAATTAACGAATTTTTGTCTCCCGAATACCCAACTGACCAATTAATTCTTTATAACGTACTCTATTTTTCTTTGCCAAATAAGACAGCAATCGTTGACGTTTTCCCAGAATTTGACGTAGACCTCTCTGAGATAAATAGTCTTTTCTGTGCAATTCCAAATGTGAAGTAAGTCTTCGGATCTTATTGGTGAAACTGAATACTTGAAATTCAACAGATCCCCTGTTTTCTTCTTTTTGAGAAATAACTGAGATGAATAAGTTTTTTACCATAAAACAAAATCTTCTCTTCCCTCCCTTATTTTTCTTTTTTAAAAATTTTTATTTTACCTATCAGTAATAATAATAGAATTATAATAATATTATAATGCCGGCCATTTTAATCTGGTATACGCAATAATCTTAATTTCGTTATGGATACCTAGTTTATCAAATAAAATTAATCAATATCAATAAAAAATCTAATTTTCAATTGGATTCGTATAGGGGATAGAGATAGGTACATTTTTGTATTCACAAATTACAAAAGAGATTAGACCTAAAATAAGAACATTCTTTTGAGTCATTTCTAAATCTAATTGATACGTATTAGTATCATGTATCAGAATGTAAGACATCGCATGTGTGTATTTGTTTACTTTCATATACTAGATCTAGTAAAGATATATAAAAAATGTGACATCAACGAATTTTCAATCGTGGATACATATGTATTCTTACCATACTAAAACAACTACCATTATTGGTATCAAACCAATAGCGATTCATGCAAGCTAAATCTTCTAATCGATAATTGGGCCAGAGAAAGAACTTTAATTTTTTGAATTTAATTAATTGATTTTTATCTTTATCAAGATGTTTGTTTTCATCCAAAAATTTATTACAGCTGTTCCCATTGCAAAATACTGGATTTCTAGCCACACCACTCCTATTCCTCAAATTGAAACAAATTAGAATTCTAAATTTTCTACGACGTCTAGGCGATAAAATATTTTCAGGAACAAGCAAATCATAATGATTTTTGTCTTTATTTCCAATCAGCTTTTGACATCTTGCACTGAATTTATCAAAATTCTTATTATCAACATATCTTTCTTCTCGGTATCTTTGATTAGTTTGGTACTTACTTTTATGAACCAATGAAATACCTATAGTTTGATAAATAATAAATTGTCCATCATTTTTTACAGAGAGACGAATTGGTTCGATAATAAATATACCTCTTTTCATCAATTCTGTAAGAGTTAAATCTTTATGAACCGATATTAGATCCAAACTCATTTCTCCCCTTTGAATAGAAGATATAGAAATTTCTCTTGGATTTATCAGTCTAAGCAGGAGACAATATACCTTGATATTATTGATCATTTTTTGATTTAAAGAATCATCCCATCTCAATTGAAAAAGCAAATATCTTTTTAGGAATAAATCAAGTTCTGCTTCCGTGTGTTTCTTGAATTGCTTTTTCTTTCTACGTTTTTGCATGTCTGATCCCGCATAATCTTCTTCAATATCTTTTTCGTGATTTGAGAGGACTGATTCAAGATTTACTTGGTTTTGTACATCTGATCCAAGATCTACTTGTCCTGCGGATTCTTTTTCTTCTTGATTTAGATTCTCTAATTTAAAAAGTTGTTTTTCATTGGATGATATAAAAAGATTCCCTTTTAGCTTTCTATTGCCATTTCTATTTTTATTAGAATTTTTATTTCCATTCAAATTGAAAAGAAGTAATTTGATTGGTATAACCCACGGTTTCATTTTATATGTATTATAAAGTGGCACAAATTCTGAGAAGAACCAAGGTTCCAGATTCGATATGGAACGATTTAGTATTTCTTCATTCATCCCCATCCAATCAAAAAGGTCTTTCTTTTGATTGGATGGTTTGATTTCTTGATCTTGTGTGAGATAAAAAAGACCTTTCTTATCAATTATTTGATAATTAGTCGACCCAGTCTTGGTATTTTTATTACTGTTGATACTAGTATTGATCCAGACCTCAATATCGACCTTCTTTCTAAAGCCAAAATGGAGAATTCTCCAATCAAAATATTTTCTATCCGGGTTTTTCTTTATATACTCTATATACATAATATCGTCTTTGCCTAGGTAATTATTGATAGGGATACTTCCCAGCATATCAAATAATTTGCGTTTATGTGTGTTGTAATTATAAGAAATATCTTGGTTATTATTTACTTGTAATGATGATCCATAAATATATGAGTCATTCTTATCTTCATAATTAATAGATTTATATGATAAAAGGTCATATCTATAGTGTTTTTTAAAATTTTCTTTTTGATTCGGTAATGAATCTGCTTCATAGTCATTTTGTTTGTTGTAATGAATTAATTGATCTTTTTGAGATAAATCCCTTAAATCTTTATTTTGATTTGGAGCCACACAATGTTGATTTACTCTATTTCGCCACTTTTGTGGTACTAATCTAGACCATATAATCGGAGATAAATATTTATATTGATAATGACCTCTTAACCAGTTTTTCCATTGATTCATTCCAGAATTACGAAGTTTCTTATGTCTTAATTGGTAATGAAATATTTCGTGTGCTCCAAAATAATCTTTTCTTTCGTTCTTAAGAAAAAGAGATGTTCCGTTATATTGAAGGACAGATCTTAACTTATACAAGTTAATAACTTGGGTTTGTGATAATTTGTAAAATACATATGCTTGTGACAAGGAGGATAAGTCACAAAAAATCTGTGAACTCTTATTACTAATATTAGAAAATGACCTTTTTATAATCGAAATAAAGTGAATTTTCTTTTGATTTCTTTTACCAATTCTTTTTTGCTTTCTTTCATTATTGTAAATGTATTTATCAATAATTTTTTTTGTTGATTCAATCAAAAATTTTGCATTGGTTTTGGGAATATTAATGAGACATAGAAGAATATCTATGTATATCTTTTCACTGATAAATTTTATAAAATAATGTGATTTGCGAATTAATCGAGAATTCCTTCTTTTTAATATTTGCCAAATACTTTTTTGCGATTCTAATCTTTTAGCATTATAACTAGCTTTGTTAGGGCTAATATTTATCTCTGGAGTTAGAAAGAGTTTTTTCTTGTCTTTTATAATTTTTTCTATTTTTTTTCTGATTGTGCTTGTTCTATCAGTTAGATCTTTCATTTTTTTTTCTTTCAGTGAATAATTTGTCCAATTCATAGATCGAATTTGAATAGACGATTTTTGAATCATCTGATTATTGATTATCGAATCCTTTTGTTTTTGAGTTTCACTAGATTCATATACTTCTACTTCTCTCAATCCAAATAATAGAGTTGGATTTATTTTTAAGAGTTTTTTTATTATTTTTGTTATATTTCTAAATAGAACACTTTTGATAACCCATTTTTTTGTTTCTTTTGAGACCCTTAAAAATATAAACAATTTTGTTCGTTCTTTTAAAACTGTTAGAACTAGAAAACACTTGTTTTTAAATTTTCTAATTCTTTTTTCAAGTTCTTTCAAAATGGGTTTAAAAAAGGAAGGTCGTTTTCGGGGAGAACCAAAAGGCAGATCAGTTTCCATTCCCCAAACGGTTAAAAAACAAAATTTTTGTACTTTATCTTTCATTGAATCCTTATTAAGGGACCTTTCTTGAGGTTTGTGCCAAGGTTTCAGACAGAAAGGAAATAGGATCTTTATTTGAATACCGTCTCTTAACCAGTTTTGCGGAAATTCTGTTTCTGATAATTGAACACCATTATAGGTACATTTAACATGCATTTCTCGATTCCAATCCTTTAAATCTTCGGACCACTCAGGAGATTGAAATAATAACATACGACCGACGTTTTTAGCTATTATCAATGAAGGTAATATAATATATTTTCGAAAAATTGATTGGGTTAATAACAAGGAACCTCTTATTACTTGAGCAAATAGGACAGTATCCCAGACTTCGGCTATTTTTATCCGTGCTTTTTCCTCTCTTTTAGCCTTCTGTCTTTTCTCCCCTGCCTTTTCCTCTGCATAATTCGCAATTTTTAATTCTTTGTTTTTCTCCTTCCAATTTTCAAAAATGAGTTT